ACCAAGGTAAACCCATGGAAAATACCTCTTTATCAAAGATAAATAGACACTACGTAACTTTATTGCATTGGAAAAGCTATACTATGACTATTCTATGGACCCCCCTTGTTCTGAAATAATCCACTGAACAAGGGTTAGTATTTGTTCTATTCTATTGGTAATAATGAAACAATTCTATTCGTAGGAACAAAGAGAAGCAGATTTATTCTATACCCGATAAGTACCAATACGCAATGGGTGGTTGATACCATTTTCTATCAGTAAATGTGTCCTTCCTTATTCCTCATTAAAAGGCCCTATTCATCAAAATTTTCCTTTATTTCTTCTTTTGTCTTTCTTTATGAATTTTTCTAATCTATGGATAAAATAAATACAATAAAACCAATATTATAAAGACAATAAAATAATGTTGTTACGTTTCCACATCAAAGTAAAATATAGTACTTAGTTCTTTTTTCTTTCAATTAATGCCTATTGGTGTTCCAAAAGTACCTTTCCGAAGTCCTGGAGAGGAAGATGCATCTTGGGTTGACGTATAGTGCGACTTGTCAGATATATTGGGTCATATGGGATTTCCCCGTTCTCTCCCCCGATCGAGATATCCTCTGTTTCGCCCAAGAAAGATAAATTGAATCATCAAAAATTTGGAGCGTGAAGCGCAATTAGATCCATTGTTTGGGGGATTCACATTACTATTATCAATTAGAATAATTTATGGTTGGCTTGGTTGGACTAAAAAATGAAGTATCCAGGCTCCGTTTAGAAAAAACCCAATTAGTATGGTAATATATCTATGATTACTACTTGTATCATAAATGATTCCTGTTTGGTATTTGTAAAGAGATCCTATTTGTCAAGCGAGGGAATCTCAAACTAAATACTTGGTGAAAGGTATGAAATGAATTGAAAAAAAAAAGAAAGTCATAACAAAAAGAAATGGTAATGAGAAGATTTGTCCTATATGTGCAAATCAAAATCGGGCGGATCTTTACCCGGAGTAGAGCATAAACCTAAAAAGATGAAAGAGACCCATTCAGGAACAAGAAAATACCATCGTGATTTTGATTGAATCTCGATGAAACAATACATCAATGAGAAGTTAATTCGATAAGTTTAGTGACTTTTTTTCTATTATAAGGAAGAAAGAAGTTCAAATTCGTCTTTATTGAAAAATCGAAGAAAAAGTCCTTTCATTAGAAGTCAGAAAAAACCTGCTATGAAAAAAGAATAGGAACAAAGAAAGAGGACTTGAATCTATACATTGATTCTTTTTTTTTTTTCGCAATTCTTTTTTGAACCGTATGCGTCAAAAGGTGCATGTACGGTTCCTAAGGGATACAATTTTACCCTAATCAACCGACTTTATCGAGAAAGATTACTTTTTTTAGGCCAAGAAGTTGATAGCGAGATCTCGAATCAACTTATTGGTCTTATGGTATATCTCAGTATTGAGGATGATACCAAAGATCTGTATTTGTTTATAAACTCTCCTGGCGGATGGGTAATACCTGGAGTAGCTATTTACGATACTATGCAATTTGTGCGACCAGATGTCCATACAATATGCATGGGATTAGCCGCGTCAATGGGATCTTTTATCTTGGTTGGAGGAGAAATTACCAAACGTCTAGCATTCCCTCACGCTTGGCGCCAATGAGGTTTTTTTTATTTGAGAGAAAAAAGAAGACTATGCCTTCGCCATATGAATATTAAGTAATAATAGCATGGCACTTCGAATTCGATATGCAAAATTTTTGTATTGTTTTTTTTTCAAAAGATTCGATTATGTATCGAGAGAGTAGTATGAGATAAAAGGTATTTCCGATTTCTCTTATCTATCGGGAGTCCAGTTCAGCGTCACAAACTTTTTTGTTTTCACACCGAAGGGCTCTTAACAATATTTATGTTATAAAAAAAGAGGGCGAAAAAAAAACAAGATTTTTCCTTATTTGATTGGATCAAAAAGAAACTTTGGGATTGCTGAATCAAAGACAAAAAAAAGAATCAATTTCAAAATAGAAAGCAACGGAGCCATCATAGTATTTTTTAACTCCTCTGAAAGGAAGGGTGGCAATTTGATCATTTATCCATCTGGGTCTGATAGATTCTATTTTTCTCTTTCTTCAATGGAAGGTAGGGGTCAATTTTATTGTAGAGCCGTATGCAATGCACAAAAGATAATGCCCGTACGGTTGTTCAATTCTATCTTTTTTTTCCTATTATTCTTTATCTTTCTTTCTTTTCTCTTCGTTTCATCACGCGAGATAGAGAACTGTTATATCATCAGGGTAATGATCCATCAACCTGCTAGTTCTTTTTATGAGGCACAAACGGGAGAATTTATCCTGGAAGCGGAAGAACTGCTGAAACTACGCGAAACCCTCACAAGGGTTTATGTACAAAGAACGGGCAAACCCTTATGGGTTGTATCTGAAGACATGGAAAGAGATGTTTTTATGTCAGCAACAGAAGCCCAAGCTTATGGAATTGTTGATCTTGT